CTTGCGGAATATATAGCTTTACAATTAAAAAATAGAGTTTCGTTTCGAAAGGCAATGAAAAAAGCTATTGAATTAACTGAACAAACGGGTACAAAAGGAATTCAAGTGCAAATTGCAGGGCGTATCGACGGAAAAGAGATTGCACGTGTCGAATGGATCAGAGAAGGCAGGGTTCCCCTACAAACAATTCGCGCTAAAATTGATCACTGTTCCCATACGATTAGAACTATCTATGGAGTCTTAGGCATCAAAATTTGGATATTTGTAAACCAAGAATAAGAAAATAAGAATAATGGACCTTTCTTTATCTCGCCATTCTGCTTAGCGATAGAAAAAATTTCTAAACTCTTTTCTTATTTTCTCTTAATCAAAGAAAAACGAACAATTCTAATTTTATAAGGTTTAATAAAAATTTGATTTACCCTTTAATTTAGATTTTAGTATAATTGCTATGCTTAGTGTGTGACTCGTTAGTTTTTTATTTAGAGTTTAGAATTGAGATTGAAAAAAAAGGCTGACCCCACTCTAAACTTAGTAACTATCAAAACTAAATAAACTAAAAACTAATAACCAATTTATTGCTTCGTATTGTCGAGATCCCAAGAAACAGTCACTATATGACTGAATCGATCATATAGTTGTAGCAACTGAAATTCTTTTCATAAAAAAAAGAAATCTGATTATGAATTGTGAAACAAAAAAAAAGGGATGTGGAAAAATGGAAGGATGATAGAAAGAGAGAATAAAGATCTCAATGATATAAGATTTCCATATGTATGGTTTATGAAGAATCACCCCATAAAAAAGGCAGTGTTATAAAGCATCAACATCAATATAAAAGAAAGATATAAAATATACAATTAAAATAAAAAATAGAAGAAAAAGAAATATAAGAAAAGAAATTAAATTGAAATAATTTAATTAATAAGAATCTAAACAATCTAATCAATCTGGATAATAAAGTAGATTATCTATCTATTAGATTATCTATCTATTAATATAGAATAGAAAAAATAGATGAATAATTTCATCGAGCTTCGGGTTAAGAAAAACTGAGGAGATTGACTCGGAAACAAAGAACAGATTTTGTTGGGAGCTCCATTGCAGAGTTCAGGCCTAAGCATTAATGGAGAAGCTATAGGAACGATGGAACCTGTGACTACATAGGATTTTCTTGAAAAAGAATCAATCCTAATGATTCATTGGGTAGGATGGCGAAATGAACCAAGAAAAAATGAATTTCTCCGGAAGGGTCATGAATTGACCCTACAAATGAAGGAGGAAAGAGTCAATATTCGCCCGCGAACCCTTTTTTTAGTTTTCTTTAATTTAAGAATTTCATTTATTGGATGACTTTTGGCGTGATTAAATAGAGGTAAAGTAAAATACTTTTGTATATGTAAGGTTATTGAATCATTTCATTCGCGAGGAGCTGGATGAGAATAAATTCTCATGTCCGGTTTTCTTTAATTTAAGAATTTCATTTATTGGATGACTTTTGGCGTGATTAAATAGAGGTAAAGTAAAATACTTTTGTATATGTAAGGTTATTGAATCATTTCATTCGCGAGGAGCTGGATGAGAATAAATTCTCATGTCCGGCTCTGCAGTAGAGATGGAATTCAGAAAAAACCATCAACTATAACCCCAAAAGAACCAGATTTCGTAAACAACATAGAGGTAGAATGAAGGGAATATCTTGCCGAGGCAATCGTATTTGTTTTGGCAGATACGCTATTCAGGCACTTGAACCTGCTTGGATCACAGCTAGACAAATAGAAGCAGGGCGAAGAGCAATGACACGATATGCGCGTCGTGGTGGGAAGATATGGGTACGTATCTTTCCCGACAAACCTGTTACAGTAAGACCTACGGAAACACGTATGGGTTCGGGCAAGGGATCCCCCGAATATTGGGTATCCGTTGTGAAACCGGGCAAAATACTTTATGAAATGAATGGAGTATCAGAAACTGTAGCCAAAGCAGCTATGAAAATAGCTGCATGCAAAATGCCTATACGAACTCAATTTGTTATTTCAGGATAGGGAAACAAAAGTAAAAGAAAGGAGTATTGAGAATGAAAAAACAACCGCGGATTTCTTTATCTCTGGAGAGACAATATTTCTTTTTTCTCTTATCCCTTGCATTGAAATAAGAGATTACAATAAAAATTATATGATTCAACCTCAGACCCTTTTGAATGTAGCGGATAACAGTGGAGCTCAAGAATTGATGTGTATTCGAATCATAGGAACTAGTAATCAACGATATGCTCATATTGGCGATGTTATTGTTGCTGTAATCAAAGAAGCAGTGCCCAACATGCCTCTAGAAAGATCAGAAGTAATTAGAGCTGTGATTGTACGCACGTGTAAAGAACTCAAACGTGACAACGGCATGATAATACGATATGATGACAATGCAGCGGTTATCATTGATCAAGAAGGAAATCCAAAAGGAACTCGAATTTTTGGTGCGATTACTCGGGAATTGAGACAGTTGAATTTTACTAAAATAGTTTCATTAGCACCCGAAGTCTTATAGATGAAAATAGGATAGATATATCCTATTTTCTATATATATCTATATAGAATATTCCAGAATATAGAATAATAGAATATTCCAGAATATAGAATAATAGAATATTCAAACATCTGAAATAGATCCGATTAATAGATTGTGTCTCATGCATATACTTTTAATTTATAATAATTTTTTCTAATTTCAGAATAAAAAAAAAAAGAAGCATGTTGATTATATTAAAATGAGGAGGCACCAATAACTAAAGTTAGTCATGGGTAGGGACATTATTGCCGATATAATAACTTCTATAAGAAATGCTGACATGGATCAAAAGGGAAGAGTTCAAATAGTATCTACTAATATTACTAAAAACATTGTGAAAATACTTTTACGAGAAGGTTTTATTGAAAACGTTCGAAAACATCAAGAAAGTCAAAAAAATTTCTTGGTTTCAACCTTGCGACATAGAAAGACTAGGAAAGGGAATAAAATAGTTTTAAAGCGTATCAGCCGACCTGGTCTACGAATCTATTCCAACTATCAACGAATTCCTAAGATTCTAGGTGGAATGGGAATTGTAATTCTTTCTACTTCTCGAGGTATAATGACAGATCGAGAAGCTCGACTAGAAAAAATTGGAGGAGAAATTTTGTGTTATATATGGTGATTCTCCTGGATACCCTAATTTTCTCTCGAACTTACTATTTGTAAAATAGAGAGGAGAAATTAATTATAGAACTCTTCCTCTATTAGTTGATACTTAAAGGGGGTTTCCCTGGAATGAAAGAACAAAAATTGATTCATGAGGGTTTAATCACTGAATCACTTCCCAACGGTATGTTCCGAGTTCGGTTAGATAATGAAGATCTAATTCTAGGTTATATTTCAGGGAGAATCCGGCGTAGTTTTATACGTATACTACCCGGAGATAGGGTCAAAATCGAAATGAGTCGTTATGATTCAACCAGGGGACGTATAATTTATAGACTTCGCAAAAAAGATTTGAACGATTAGATCAGTCTTTTCAACATCCTTTTCGTAGGAATGTAATTCGAAGTTCAAAAATGCAATAAACTGATTTTTGTTTCAAAAAAAAAAAATAGATTCCGAATGAAGGTAAGGAATGATCAATATGAAAATTAGGGCTTCTGTTCGTAAAATTTGTGAAAAATGTCGCCTGATTCGTAGGCGGGGGCGAATTAGAGTCATTTGTTCCAATCCGAGACATAAACAGAGACAGGGGTAATCCTTCTCAAGTTCGAAATCAATAACTTTTTCAAAGAAAAACCCATGTACATGTAAAAAGAAAGAAGAAAGGATTCATTTTCATATGAAATGGATATCCGCCGCGTATCTTTCTGTAGATTTCTGATTCTTCTTTCTTTTATTATTATGAATCTGATATAATAAAATATGAAAAAACCCACAGCAAAAATTGATTTACGTAAGAATGCACGTATTGGTTCACATAAGAATGAACGTAGAATACCAAAAGGAGTTATTCATGTTCAAGCGAGTTTCAACAATACTATTGTAACTGTTACAGACGTACGAGGTCGGGTGGTTTCTTGGGCTTCTGCAGGTACTTCTGGATTCAGAGGCACAAGAAAAGGAACACCCTATGCTGCTCAAGCAGCAGCGTTTAATGCTATTCGTACAGTCGTTGAACAGGGTATGCAACGAGCAGAAGTTATGATAAAGGGTCCAGGTCTCGGAAGAGATGCGGCATTACGAGCCATTCGTAGAAGTGGGATGCTCTTAAGTTTCGTACGTGATGTAACACCCATGCCGCATAATGGATGTCGCCCCCCTAAAAAAAGACGTGTGTAGAAAGAATAATTCAAGAGATTTCAAGAGAAATAAATGATTCAAGGATCTGATCCAACAATCATAAATAAAATAAAAAAAAATAATACTATGGTTCGAGAAGAAGTAGCAGGATCCACTCGAACACTGCAGTGGAAATGTGTTGAATCAAGAGTAGACAGCAAGCGTCTTTATTATGGTCGTTTCGTTCTGTCCCCGCTTATGAAAGGTCAAGCCGATACTATAGGTATTTCCATGCGAAGGGCTTTACTTGGAGAAATAGAAGGAACATGTATCACACGTGCAACATCTGAAAATGTGCTGCATGAATATTCTACGATAGCAGGTATTGAAGAATCAGTACATGAGATTTTAATAAATTTGAAAGAAATTGTATTGAGAAGTAATCTCTATGGAGTTAGGGGCGCATCCATTTGCGTCAGGGGTCCCAAATACATAACAGCTCAAGATATCATCTCACCGCCTTCTGTAGAAATAGTTGACACGACACAGCATATAGCTAACCTGACAGAACCAATTGATTTGTGTATTGAATTACAAATCAAGAGAGATCGCGGATATCGTATGAAATTCACAGACGACTCTCACGATGGAAGTTATCCTATAGATATTGTATCCATGCCCGTTCGAAATGCGAATCATAGTATTCATTCTTATGGGAATGGGAATGAAAAACAAGAGATACTCTTTCTAGAAATATGGACGAATGGAAGTTTAACTCCTAAAGAAGCACTTTATGAAGCTTCTCGTAATTTGATTGATTTATTGATTCCTTTTCTACATGCAGAGGAAGAGGACATGAATTTCGAGGAAAATGAAAACAGATGGAATCTACCCCTTTTTTCCTTTCAAGACAGATTCACTAATCTCAATAAAAACAAAAAAGGAATTCCATTGACATGTATTTTTATTGACCAATCAGAATTGTCTTCCAGGACCTACAATTGTCTCAAAAGGTCCAATATACATACATTATTGGACCTTTTGAGTCACAGTCAAGAAGATCTTATTAAAATGGAATATTTTCGCATAAAAGATGTAAAACAGATATTGGGCACTCTACAGAAGCATTTTGCAATCAATTTACCTACGAAAAAGTTTTCATTTTAAATCCATTGGAATTTTTTCATTTTAAAGTTTTTAGAAATAAAAAAGAATAGAATGAGTTTTGAATCTCCGACACGATCCATATATTTGCAGAATAGATCATAATAAGATTGATTTAGGTATCTAGGGAAGATCCAGAAAGGGGATCTTCCTTAGATACCTATGTCGTGGTATTTCACGGTTGAATCAATTTAAAAAAGACCTAAAGTTAGGGATTTATCAATAGGTAAAGTTGCTCCAATACCTAACCAAAGAGCTACTGCGGTACCGATCAAAAACACTGTTGTAGCTACTGGACGACGAAATGGATTTTGGAATTTATTGACATTCTCCAAAAAAGGTACTGTCAATAATCCTATCGGTACTGAAACCATTAAAAGAACACCCAATAACTTATTGGGTACTGTGCGAAGTATTTGAAATACGGGAAAGAAGTACCATTCGGGTAATATTTCCAACGGAGTTGCAAATGGATCCGCGGGTTCACCGATCATTGACGGCTCTAGAACTGCTAAGCCCACACTACATGCAATAGTGCCTAGAATTACTACTGGAAAAATATATAAAAGATCATTGGGCCATGCGGGTTCTCCATAATAATTATGCCCCATCCCTTTAGCCAATTTAGCTCTTAATACGGGATCATTCAAATCAGGTTTCTTTGTTATTTGGATAGGTGAATTCTTGTGGATCCATCCCCCAAAGGAACCGGACATGAGAATTTTTTATCATCCGGCTCGAGCAAGAATCAAAATAATCACAGAAAGAGATCCATAGAAAATCTATAGTTCATACATATCTACATATCTAATGTATGTAGAATTACTTTATGTAAGAAAAGATTTATCAAATTCCATTTCCCCGAGTTGCAACGATTCATTGCAAAAAATTCAGTTCTGGCAACAAGGAAATGCTCAATATCCAAGTAGGCTTACAAATTCGATCATGATCAAGTGCTTTTTGGATTGTCTCATGTCTTTTGGTTGGTATTTATCCCCACAGCATCTCGATTTTATTAAATATACATACAAAAATACAAAGTTTTTACTTGTTACTAATAAAGTCTAGCCCTGTTCTTCCTTAGATCCCTTATTTCACTCCGATAGTATCAAAGATCGGGGTCGATGCAGAGGAAATGAATGCATCTACATACTATAAGAAACTTACTAAGTTTACTATAAGGTTAATACAAAATACTAATACTATCAATTACTAATTACTCTAATTAGAAGAAATTTCCTATAAAAAAAAAGAAAAAAAAGTGGAATAGATAGAACATTTGATCATGGATCATGCCACATCACTTATTCTAGAGATCTTACGGAGCCTGTTCATGCATAACATAATTCGGGTATGATCATAGAAAAGATTCTCCTCAAGCGAACCGCCCTATCCTATGCTACATAAAGGCACTGATGTGATGGTTGGATGCGGAGACACATTGGGTTGTGAATTCCAACATGGCGGATAAAATCATATATCTGCATGGCCCAATCAATAGTTCAAGTCACACACTCCCATAATCCATCCTCTTTTTAGTAAAATAGACTTCAACAATTCGTATAAAATAAAAAATACTTCAGAGTTGAAGAGAAGTATCCAAATAACATGCCTTATTTTTCAATAATCCATATTTTTAGCAATGAAAGACTCTTGTTCCTCCCCTATATGATAAATTACAAATATCTAGGATCTGCCTTCTCTCTCTATAAAGGACCCGAAATACCTTGCTTACGTATCATTGGAAAGTGCATTAACATAAATACGGCAGTAAGAAGAGGCAATACAAAAGTATGTAAACTATAAAAACGAGTCAAAGTGGATTGACCCACACTAGCACTTCCACGTAATAATTCTACCAAAGATGATCCTATTATAGGAATAGCTTCAGGCACGCCTGTTACAATTTTTACTGCCCAATAACCAATTTGGTCCCGAGGTAAGGAATAACCAGTTACGCCAAAAGATGCGGTCAATACAGCCAGAACCACCCCTGTAACCCAAGTTAATTCGCGGGGTTTTTTAAACCCACCCGTAAGATAC